TCTCTCACGGATTTATTGGGGCCGCCCTGTTTTTCTTGGCAGGAACCAGTTCTGATAGAATCCATCTTCTTTATCTTAACGAAATGGGCGGAGTAGCTATTCTAATGCCAAAAATATTTACGATGTTCAGTAGCTTTTCGATGGCTTCCCTTGCATTGCCAGGTATGAGTGGTTTTGTTGCAGAATTTATAATATTGTGGGGCATAATTACCAGTCAAAAATATCTTTTACTGCCAAAAATACTAATGACTTTTGTAATCGCAATTGGAATAATATTAACGCCTATTTATTCATTATCTCTGTTACGCCAGATCTTCTATGGATACAAGTTATTGAATGCCCCCAATTCTTATGTCTTGGATTTTGGACCGCGCGAGTTATTTGTGTCAAGCTCTATCTTTCTTCCTGTAATAGGCATTGGGCTGTACCCAGATTTTGTTCTTTCACTATCAGTTGAAAAGGTTGAGGTTATTTTATCTAATATTTTTATAGAGAGTTTTCTTAAATAAAAAATTATCTAATCTTTAAATGTTATCAATCGATGTATAGCAATTAAATAGGCCTTGTTTTCTTCTCAGGACCCTTTTACGTTTTTTCATTCTTTAATAAGTTCAAAAAATGAACTTTCATTTGAATTTCATTTTCACGGGATATACGCTTGGGAGAACCGCGCGAATTAACACACTCCTGTATGCGCGTGGTTCTGGTACGTTCATACAAAGTATTGTATAGAATTCTATACTATACTATACTTTGTATGTATTCGTAAAAAAATTTCTTTCATTTAACTAGACATTCCCTTAAAATGAACCATAACTATGTAGTCCTATGCCTAATAGATTGACTCCAAAATAGCATATCCAAATTATCATAAAGCCTATAACTGCCACAATTGGGGAATTTGCACCCCATAAATTTTTATTTGTTCTAGTATGTAAATAAATAGCGAAGATGATCCAAGTAATAAAAGCCCAAGTCTCTTTTGGGTCCCAACTCCAATAGGAGCCCCATGCTTCATTAGCCCATACTGCTCCCGAAAGAATACCCATGGTTAAAAAGATAAACCCTAGACTAATTACACGATCACTCCAATAATCCAATTGTTGAACCAATTGGATCTTGTAATAATTTTTAACAGAAGAAAAAGAAGTCTTTGCGACCATCTGAATTTGTTGATTCCTGGATTGAATTTTGTCAAATGAAAGTGATTCAATTAATCGTAATAACTCATTACATTTCTTTCGCCATGTAATGACTAGAAGTGCAGTTGATAATAATGAACCACAGAGAAGAGCCGCATAACTCAGTATCATCATACTTACGTGCATTATTAACCACTCAGATTGTAGGGCGGGTACTAATATTCCAGATTTCTTTATTTCAGTTAAAAGACCTGAAGTAGCAAAGCCTTGGATAAAAATAGTACTTGAGGCGGTTAGTCTGCTTAGATTTTTATTTTTTTTGAAATACGCGACTATATGAATAAAGGAAAAACTCCATGAAAGAAAGATTACTGATTCATATAAATCACTTAGTGGAAAATGGCCTGAATAAATCCAACGAGTGACTAAGAATCCTGTTAGACATAAAAACGTAGTTATGATGCCCTTTTCGGATAAATCGTATGGTTTTAGGATTGTCGTAACCACTAGGTTTATCAATCGAATTGTAATTACAATTGAAACAATCGAAAACGACATATGAATTAATATATGCTCTAAGGTTGAAAATATCATAAAAAAAAGAGTAATCCCTTACTTTAAAGTAATTAATTCAAATGGGGAATTAAATTTATTATTCATTATAATATCTATTTTATCTATTTTAGAAAACAACATGCCGCTACTCGGATTCGAACCGAGATGCTATAGCACTGCTTCCTAAGAGCAGCGTGTCTACCGATTTCACCATAGCGGCTTGCTCACATCCATTATAGCTTATTGCTATTCAATTGTCAAGATTGAAAGATTTAACTCAAGGAAAATTTTTGGAATAAAGATTCAAATTGAGAAATCTCAATTAGTTGAAAGGTCCAAAGGTTCATATTTTTAGTTTAGTCAGAACTAGAATTTAAAAGAAAATGTTTTTTTTAATAACTTGTTTCTAATTTACTAGATTTCATAAATTTGAAACAATAAAATCCATTAGTTGAGTTCTTTTCTGGATTGTGCTGAAACCAGAAGATATATCAACTATATAGTAATTCAGAGAAGTAAGAAGTCAGAAAGTTATTCAAAATAAAAACAATTACTTTCGCTGTTTCTATAGTGAATTTGAACAAAAAAGAGTCTCTCTCATCCTCTATCAATATTCTTGAGATAGATAGAGAAAAAATTTTGATTATTAATGAATATTTTCATTATATGAAAGTAGGGTGATGGGGAAGATAAGCCTCCCCACCAACCACATAAAAAAATAGACTACAATGTTTTATTACTTTGTCTAGATAGGAATCCGAAGCCTTTTGGCTTCGGATGCGTTCTCAGCCAATGCGAATTAACGGTTTGGTTATACAAAAATTTCCAGCCGGTCACAATTTTTAACGCGGACGTATATGCCTTCCCTTTCCAAATATTTTTACGAATACGCTTTTTTGCGATAGAAGTACGTTTTTTTGGAACTGCCATTTCAAAATGAAGGGGTTTTTTATTGTTATAGTTGAATGTCAAAGACATTTATTATTCAAAACGACTGGTTAATTACTATTCATTATTTAGATGCAAGATAATATATCTATACAAATCTATAGAAAAGAAATAGATAGAAAGTTATCCCGGGAATCGAGTGATTCCCGTGAGAACTTTCTTTTTGATTCTAAATTTGAAAGTATTAATTCTGAAAGTCTTGAGAGAGACTCTACAGCGGAAGGTCTTCTAAATCAATCAATAGTTGTCAATATCAAAATCATCCGGCAAATGATCGCCGGCCGTAAACTTATTGTTTAAAAAGTGCAAGAATTCCGCATAAAACTTTCGACGGAAACTCAAGGCCAAAAACTTTTCTAATTCTCGAGGATTTTTGAAGCAGGGGAAATTGCTCAAATTTTTTAAGTCTGGCTGGCCCGGTTCTTCCGTCGAACGGCTGTTGCAAAACTCACATTCTGAACAGCCCAAACTCGGGTGATCCTGGTATTTTTTGAGTTTCGAGACGATTTTCGGGCCCATTTCCCTAAGTAACTCCTCCAAACGGGGCTTCATTTTATAAGATTCCCCAAACCTTCCCTCATCGATTCCATTCATTTCCTCGAGTAACACTTGGAACAATCCGGGGAAAGTAGATATATCCCCAGACGTAATTTCCACTAATTGGAGTCTAATTTGTACAACGATTTTCAAGTGATCACGAATTTGAAGACGCTTATCGTGCGGTTGATAATAGACCAGACATAGGACGAATGGCCACATCCTGTGGACCAGCTCGACAGCGTCTCGCTGCAGAGCTGTCCCATCGACAAGCTGAAAAAGGCAGCATTTGGAAGGATCAACACTAAATGGTTCCGAGTTCAAGTAAAGACAGGACTTTTTCGCCAGGAACTCAACATCGTGCTGAATGAGCGACCTGATTTGTTCATAAGCTCTTAACACATCATCTGGCTCCAATTTTCCCTTTTCATGTAATCTCACGTCCAAGATCCCTATTAACAACCGGTTTTGATCCGTCCGGTATTCCTCGGAATGAAAATGTTCAAAGGGGTTTTTCTTTTTGGTCATAGCAAAAGGTTTGGTTTTTTTAGTTGATGTCAAAGACATTTATTATTCAAAACGACTGGTTAATTACTAGTCATTATTTAGATGCAAGATAATATATCTATACAAATCTATAGAAAAGAAATAGATAGAAAGTTATCCCGGGAATCGAGTGATTCCCGTGAGAACTTTCTTTTTGATTCTAAATTTCAAAGTATTTATTTATTAAAGTCTTGAGAGAGACTCTCAAGCTATAGGTCTTGTAAATCAATCAATAGTTGTCAATATCAAAATCATCCGGCAAATGATCGCCGGCCGTAAACTTATTGTTTAAAAAGTGCAAGAATTCCGCATAAAACTTTCGACGGAAACTCAAGGCCAAAAACTTTTCTAATTCTCGAGGATTTTTGAAGCAGGGGAAATTGCTCAAATTTTTTAAGTCTGGCTGGCCCGGTTCTTCCGTCGAACGGCTGTTGCAAAACTCACATTCTGAACAGCCCAAACTCGGGTGATCCTGGTATTTTTTGAGTTTCGAGACGATTTTCGGGCCCATTTCCCTAAGTAACTCCTCCAAACGGGGCTTCATTTTATAAGATTCCCCAAACCTTCCCTCATCGATTCCATTCATTTCCTCGAGTAACACTTGGAACAATCCGGGGAAGGTAGATATATCGCCAGACGTAATTTCCACTAATTGGAGTCTAATTTGTACAACGATTTTCAAGTGATCACGAATTTGAAGACGCTTATCGTGCGGTTGATAATAGACCAGACATAGGACGAATGGCCACATCCTGTGGACCAGCTCGACAGCGTCTCGCTGCAGAGCTATCCCATCGACAAGCTGAAAAAGGCAGCATTTGGAAGGATCAACACTAAATGGTTCCGAGTTCAAGTAAAGACAGGACTTTTTCGCCAGGAACTCAACATCGTGCTGAATGAGCGACCTGATTTGTTCATAAGCTCTTAACACATCATCTGGCTCCAATTTTCCCTTTTCATGTAATCTCACGTCCAAGATCCCTATTAACAACCGGTTTTGATCCGTCCGGTATTCCTCGGAATGAAAATGTTCAAAGGGGTTTTTCTTTTTGGTCATAGCAAAAGGTTTGGTTTTTTTAGTTGATGTCAAAGACATTTATTATTCAAAACGACTGGTTAATTACTAGTCATTATTTAGATGCAAGATAATATATCTATACAAATCTATAGAAAAGAAATAGATAGAAAGTTATCCCGGGAATCGAGTGATTCCCGTGAGAACTTTCTTTTTGATTCTAAATTTCAAAGTATTAATTTATTAAAGTCTTGAGAGAGACTCTCAAGCTCTAGGTCTTCTAAATCAATTAATCAAATTCAGTTTTCAAAACGATCAATAGAAAAATAGTGATCCAAAAAGTTTAGATAGTCCAACAATTCCTGAAAAAAAGTTTGACGAAACCTCAAAACTAAAAAACTTTCTAAATCTTCTGGAAGTGTGAAGCAACATAATTCGCCCAAATTTGTTATTTCCGTTCCGCATTCGCCCAAATTTGTTATTTCCGTTCCGCTCGGTTCTTGCACCCATTTCACCCAACGGCTGTTGCAAAATTTACATTTATCATCTTTCAACTGTGAATTTGTATAATATTTCTTGGTTCTCAAGACGATTCTTGGACCCACTTCCCTAAGGAAACCCTCCAAAGCCGGCTTCAATTTAAAAAAATCCCCAGACATTACGTTATCGATTGCATTCATGTCTTGAAATAGCTCCTGGAAAAATCCGGGGAAGGTAGCCCCAGATGGAATTTCCACTTGAGATTTCAGTTGAAAATCGGTTTTCAAGTCAGCGATAATTGCAAGACGCTTATTCGCCGGTTGATCGTAGAGCCTACAGACTAGGTATGACTTCATGTGCTCGGCCATACCCATAGCGTCGCGCTCCTGATCGCGGGCATCCTGAATCTGCGTCAGGCAACATTTTGTTATATTAACATTAACGCTACAATCGCTTGAGTTCCTTAACCGACACCATTTTTCAAGATCCTGCTGAATGATCACCCAGCACTCTTGATAGGCATCTTCGAGATCCAGAGCCTTCAAGTTTCCTTTTTTTTCATGTAATTTCATTCTCAACACTTGAATTAATATGTCATTTTGATATGACAGGAAATCCTCAAACTCAAATTCCTCGAACTCAAAACAGGGCGTTCCATTTACCATATAACAATTACCTCTTTGATTAGTTCAAAATTAAAAGAAACTAGATATTCTTACAAACTTTTCTTACAAACTATACTCATTACAAATTTACAATGAAAAATTTTAACAAAATTTGAATGGCTACAACTACGAAAAGAACAAATACAACAAAATTCTTACGGCTAGATTCTTTGATATACGTAAGGCATGATTTTAAGTGGTTTTTTTGCCCACTATGATCCGCCTATTCGAGAGAACGATCTATTAGATCGTGTTCTTCTGCATCGTGATGCAATCATATCATCAGATCAATTGGGCGTGTCTTACAACCCGAACCCTAGACTTTCCCTCCTGCATGAACAATTCTTACGTCATCTAACTTGGAATTGAACCTAGCCTGATTCGTTCAATTCATTATAAGTCATTTTCAACATCTATGTCAAGTCAAAACCAAATCTAACAAAATTCGCCTAGATTCTTTGATATGCGTAAGGCATGATTTTAAGTAGTTTTTTTGACTACTATGATCCGCCTATTCGATAGAACGATCTATTAGATCGTGTTCTTCTGCATCGTGATGCAATCATATCATCAGATCAATTGGGCGTGTCTTACAACCCGAACCCTAGACTTTCCCTCCTGCATGAACATTCTTTACCGGCTCACTTTCACTTGGAATTCAACCCACTTTTTATTCGTTGAATTCATTATATGTCATTTTCAATATATATGTCAACTTATGACTGCAAATTCTTTACCGTCTCACTCTCACTTGGAATTCAACCCATCCTTATTATTAAATTCATTATATGGCATTTTCAAGATATATGTCAACTTATGACTGCCAATTCTGAACCGTCTCACTCTCACTTGGAATTCAACCCATCATTACAACTCGAACCCTCAGTGTCCCTCCTGCATGAACATTCTTTACCGGCTCACTTTCACTTGGAATTCAACCCATCCTTATTAGTTGAATTCATTATATGTCATTTTCAATATATATGTCAACTTAAAAAAAAAGAAAGACAAAATCTGAATGGATCTTATCTTTTACGAAAAGAAAAAATACGACTCAATTCTTACGCCTAGATTCGGCTCTTTGATATGGAAACGTAAGAAGGATTTTTTAGTTTTTCAACTAATTGATCCTTCATAAAAAGAAAAAATAGAATAACTTTGCTAAAAACGCAAAATAAGTAAGAATATTAAAAGGGAATTTTTTTTTGAAATTGGGGCATATTTTTCTTTTTTTTATTGACCCTTTTTGTTTTGAAAGGGGGAGGATCCAATGACTCAAAAACTTTCTATTTTATATGGCACAGACATATCAATATGCGTGTATAATAACTTTCCTTTCACTTCCCATTCCTATATTACTAGGGGTGGGGCTTCTTCTTTTTCCAGCCGCAACAAAAAGTATTCGTCGTATTTGGGTTTTTCAGAGCGTCTTATTATTAAGTCTGGTCATGGTTTTTTCAATCAATCTGTCTCTTCAGCAAATAAATAGCAGTTTTACCTATCAATATGTTTGGTCTTGGATCATAAATCATGATTTTTTTTTAGAATTCGGATACATAATGGATCCACTTACTTCTATTATGTCAATATTAATCACGACTGTTGGAATTATGGTTCTTATTTATAGTGATAATTACATGTTTCACGATCGCGGATATTTGAGATTTTTTGCTTATTTGAGTTTTTTCAGCACTTCCATGTTGGGATTAGTTCTTAGTTCGAATTTAATACAAATTTATATTTTTTGGGAATTAGTTGGAATCTGTTCCTATCTATTAATAGGATTTTGGTTCACACGACCTATTGCAGCAAATGCTTGTCAAAAAGCGTTTGTAACAAATCGTGTGGGTGATTTTGCTTTATTATTGGGAATTTTAGGTTTTTATTGGCTAACAGGCAGTTTTGAATTTCGTGATTTATTCCAGATATTCAATAACTTTGTTTCTAATAATGAGGGCAATCTTTTTTTTGTTACTTTGTGCGCTGTTTTATTATTTTCTGGTGCAGTTGCTAAATCCGCACAATTTCCCCTTCATGTATGGTTACCGGATGCCATGGAAGGGCCAACTCCTATTTCCGCTCTTATGCATGCGGCTACTATGGTAGTAGCGGGAATTTTCCTTGTAGCTCGACTTCTACCTCTTTTCAGCTTCATCCCTCACATAATGAATTTAATCTCTTTGATAGGGATAATAACTGTATTTCTTGGAACTACTTTAGCTCTTGCTCAAAAAGATATTAAGAGGGGTTTAGCTTATTCCACAATGTCTCAATTGGGGTATATGATGTTAGCTCTCGGTATGGGGTCTTATCGAAGTGCTTTATTTCATTTGATTACTCATGCTTATTCTAAAGCATTATTGTTTTTAGGCTCCGGCTCCGTTATCCATTCAATGCAAACACTTGTTGGATATTCTCCAAAGAAAAATCAAAATCTGGGTTTAATGGGCGGTTTAAAAAAACATGTCCCAATTACTAAAACGTCTTTTTTATTAGGTACACTTTCTCTTTGTGGTATTCCGCCTCTTGGTTGTTTTTGGTCGAAAGATGAAATTCTTAATGATAGCTTGTTATATTCACCGATTTTTGCAATAATAGCTTGGTCTACGGCCGGATTAACGGGATTTTATATGTTTCGGATTTATTTACTTACTTTTGAAGGACATTTAAACGTCGATTTGCAAAATTACAGCGGGCAAAAAAAGACTTCGAGTTATTCAGTATTTTTATGGGGGAAAGAACGTGTCAAAGTCCCTAAGACAGACTTGCCTTTGTTAACTTTATTAACAATGAAGAATACTGAAGGTGCTTCTTTTTTTACAAAAAAGCTATATCAAATAAATAAGAATACAAGAAAGATAAACCAAACTTTTATTACTTTTTGTGATTTTCGCAATAAGAATATTTTTTCCTATCCTTATGAATCAGATAATAATATCTTATTTCCTATCCTTCTATTAGTTCTATTTACTTTGTTTGTTGGATTCCTCGGATTTACTTTTAACGGATTGGATATATTATCCAAATGGTTAAGACCCTCTATAACCCTTTTTCATCAAAATTCAAAGAATTTAACAGATTGGCCTGAATTTTTAAAAGATGGAGTCTTTTCAGTCAGTATAGCCTATCTCGGAATAATTGTAGCATTTTTTTTCTATAAGCCTCTTTATTCATCGTTGACAAATTTTCATGTTCTTAATTTACTTGGAAAAAAAAATATTAAGATACTAGTTTATGACAAGCTAATAAATGGGATATATGATTGGTCAAATAATCGTGGTTATATAGACGTTTTTTATGCAACATACTTTCTAGGGGGTATAAGAAGAGTGTCTGAATTAACCTCTTTTTTTGATAGACAAGTAGTTGATGGAATTACCAATGGAGTTGGTCTTATGACTTTCATTTTGGGAGAAGGTACCAAATTTATCGGTGGCGGGCGCATTTCATCTTATCTTTTCTTGTATTCTTTTTACATCTCTATTTTTTTATTAATTTTATCTTTATTAGTTTGATTTTTTGCAACCTGCTATTGGATTGAAAATTTTTTCAATAGGCTACTGTTCTTTGTTTCCTTTTTCCAGTTTTTTTGTAATTTTTTTGTAAGATATTTTTCCTAGCTATCAAAAAAATCAGAAAATGTGACAAAATTGATATTAACCGCATTGAATATCAGTTCAAGACAGATAAGAGCCCTAACCATATTTCGACTCGTGATCAATCCGTATAGACCGACATAAAATAAATAGGCACTCAAAACAAGTACATGTTCGAGCATCATTAACTAACTCCTTATCAATCTCGATTCATTTCAATATGAACAAAAATTTCACTAATTAGATTAACTAGAACATACCAAGTAAGAAAATAAAGAAATCTATTGGTAATAGATCGAACTAATAAAGTCACTCATTTTTTTATACATGAATTCAAATAGAATAGAAAGGAAATGAATGTGATAGTCCAGAATACAGTTTGATTTTGATTCTCCCTTCTAAAAAGTGATTATTGACGAGCTAGAGCAATTGCGCCTATTAACGCAACTAAAAGAATTATTGAAATGAGTTCAAATGGAATCAAAAAATCTGTTGATAAATGAATCCCAATTTCTT